CAATCTTGGCTATTCACGCCCCTCACCTAGACTCTGCTTTTTGGTCTTTCAACTAAACCAACTAAACAATTGAAATTTACACTTTCGACTATGTATGAAGTCGTAACATTGTTTTTTACTGGCGGAGACACGAACAAATAAAAAAGTAAGAAGAAACAAAATTTAATTCGTTTCTTTTGTATACTTTGAAATACAAAAAATACACAATATCCATCTTTTCTTTTACCCGTTTTAGATACATAAAACTTAATTAATAAGGGGCTCCGACACTTAGATGAATAAGTATGTATCATGATCTATAACTAGAACACTGAATATGTATGTCGACCCATATCAATTAATTTGTAAAATATATACTCATACAAATTACTCATGTGCCAGGAACCAGATTTGAACTGGTGACACGAGGATTTTCAGTCCTCTGCTCTACCAGCTGAGCTATCCCGACCATTCACGACGCATCATCCTCATTTTATTTTAATATAGGACTTGGGTCTATGTCAATTAAAAAAATGAAAAGATATTACAAAGTAATATCCAGGCCCTGGTAGAATTTCTTGTATTTTCAAAAAGAAAACTTTGTAAGTTTCAATACAGTACAAATAATACAAATAATGATATGGATTGTTAATTATTTAATTTTATTACATTATTCAAAGATGCTCATTTGTACACGTATCATATATATCACATAGAAGGCTTATGATGTGATAATAAAAAAAATTTCCGCTCAGATCGGTTTATGAAATAGTAGAGTGAGAATGACTAAGAACTATAAACAATTTTGAGTCACTAACAAAATGAGAAGATAAATAATTAGGGAGGCAACCAGGTCTTTTTGGGGATAGAGGGACTTGAACCCTCACGATTTCTAAAATCGACGGATTTTCCTCTTACTATAAATTTCTTTGTTGTCGATATTGACATGTAAAATGGGACTCTATCTTTATTCTTAATCCGATTAAAAAATTCTTCAAAATAAAAAGATTTATCGGACTATGATGGAGTGAATGTTTTGATCAATGAATATTTAATTCTTTTTTTTTCTATCATATAAATAGATAGAAAAAAATTATAGAACCGGTTGGAGTCGTCATTAATCATTTTTAATCATTTGGCGATAGTATTTCAGTAAGTATACATCCGTAAGTATACATATGTATATAGGTTTATCTTTCATCTTTTCGGAAGTTTCGATGGAAGGATTCCTTTATGAACACAATGCAGCCAACTCCATTTGTTAGAACAGCTTCCATTGAGTCTCTGCACCTATCCTTTATTTATTCTCGCTTTATGAAACCCTTGTTTGTTTTCATAAAACGGGATTTGGCTCAGGATTGCCCATTTTTAATTCCAGGGTTTCTCTGAATTTGAAAGTTATCACTTGGTAGGTTTCCATACCAAGGCTCAATCCAATTAAGTCCGTAGCGTCTACCAATTTCGCCATATCCCCCTTTTTTTGTGATGTGATTAGGATCACACATATCATCATGCCGTTTACTCTTTTTGTTCATTTCCATTTATATTATGATTATGCTAAACCCGTTGAATTCATTAGATATCGATTCCTGTATTGAAAAGTGGTTTCTCCGATTTGATTTCGTATCTATCTTCTTTCATTTTTATTGGAGACCGTAGTTGGTCCAACTAGAAATTCAATATCGATATATATCGCATAACATATATCTATTATAATATATATGTATATTATATATATATGTCCCTATTCCTATCATTTTTAGTGTGCAATTTTGAATACTTGAACGGTCGATTCTTTTTTTTTCCTCTTAGGTTTCCCTTTTACAAATGAAACCCTAGGAATGTTTTATTATGGTCTGGATTGCCCTTTTCTCTTCATATCCTCTTCTTAGGGCGGATCATAAAAAAAAAAATGACAACGACAAAGGGTAATTTAGTATTTCAAATTTCAGTAATAGCCATATCTAATCGAATAGATATAATTAATCAATTAATCATTCCGTTAATTTACAATTAATTATTAATTAAATTTTTTTTATTATATAAATTCTATATTTTCACATTCAAATATATATATATAATAAATATCGAATAAGATTATAACTTAATTAGTAGAATTACTATAATAATAATTATATTATATAATAGATTCTATTCCTAACCTTAGGTACAAAATTCTATTTCAAATTAGAATATAGAAAAATATATATAGAAATATAAAATTATGTACTAAAAAATTTGATTTCTAATTTATATAGAATTTATTTCTATAGAATATATGATAGTAAAATATTAAAAAAACAATATTAAATATTGAATAGTAATTAAGAGATTTTTTATTAATAAAATTTATTATTGATAAACATATATTTGAGAATATAAATCTAAATTAATATATCAAAACGAAATGTTTTTGAAAAACAAAAAAAAAATTAGATTTTCCATTTTTATTCGTTTCTATAGTTGAATTTTTCTACATTTATATCTATATCATAGTTATTATGAAATAACGAAATAACTA